ATCACCTTTATTTTTATTAATAGGATTATTTGGTTCTAGTGATAAAGTTAGAGCTAGTTTTTATTTATTTTTATATACATTATTAGGTTCATTATTTATGTTACTTTCTATAATAACTATGTCTTCTATTATGGGTGCTACAGATTTTGATGCATTATCTAAAGCAAATTTTAGTTATATAACTCAATTATTTTTATTTTCTGGAATATTTATATCTTTTGCTGTTAAAACACCAACAATTTTTTTAAACACTTGATTATTAAAAGCACACGTTGAATCACCATTAGCAGGAAGTATTATATTAGCCGGTATTGTATTAAAATTAAGTTTATATGGTATATTTAGATTAATATTACCTTTATTACCTAAAGCTAGTATGGATTATACATATATAGTTTATGTTATAGGTGTAATAACTATAATTTATGCTAGTTTTAGTACATTAAGAACAATAGATATTAAAGAATTAATAGCTTATTCATCGGTTTCTCATGCAGCTGTTTATTTATTAAGTGCTTTTAGTAATACAATACAAGGTATAGAAGGTGCAATTGCTTTAGGTTTAGCACATGGATTTGTATCATCTGGTTTATTTATTTGTGTAGGAGGTATTTTATATGATAGATCTTCAACAAGATTAATAACATATTATAGAGGAATGGCACAATTAATGCCTATTTTCTGTATATTATTTTATATATTATCTTTAGGTAATTGTGGTTCACCATTAACTTTAAACTTTATAGGAGAATTTATGTCTCTTTATGGTATATTTGAAAGAATCTCGGTATTAGGTGTATTAGCTAGTACTTCTATAGTATTATCTGCTGCATATACTATATTTATGTTTAATAGAATAGCTTTTGGTGGACAATTTTCTTCATATTTCTTTAATTATGTTAAAGATTTAAGTAAAAGAGAATTTATTTTATTAATTAGTCTTGTAGTACCTGCTGTATTCTTTGGTATATATCCTGCAGTAATATTAGATGGTCTACATTATTCTGTATCAGGTTTAATATATAATTAATAAATAAATAAATCAATAATATATTGCAATCAGAATCTTTTTATTATTGGTAAAGTTAATTTATATAGTGTATTTAATAAATAACAATTATATAATTAGTTTTATTAATGTTCATATTAATAATATCTTTTAATAAATTAACTCAAATTATTCTTTTAATTAAATATTTTTATAATAATACTTTTATAAGATTATTAAGTTAATAATAAATTAGATAATACAACTAAAATTTTCCAATATATAAAGTTTTATATAATTAGTAGTTAGTTTAAATTAAATATATATTTATATAAATACAAATACTATGATGTTTAATAACATAATTAGTCCATTAGAACAATTTGAAATAAAAGATTTTTTTTATTTAAATATTAATATTATAAATTTAAAAATGTCTTTAACAAATTTTGGTTTTTATATAATTATTAGTACAATAATTATATTAACATTACATTTATTAATAACATATAACAATAAATTAATATCAAATTCATGAACATTAACTAAAGAATCAATATATGCAACTGTACATAGCGTTGTAATAAATCAAATAAATTCTAAAGAAGGTCAAAATTATTTTCCATTTATTTATGGTTTATTTATTTTTATCTTAATGAATAATTTATTAGGTTTAATACCATATAGTTTTTCTTCAACATCACATTTTATATTAACATTCTTTATTAGTTTTACTGTAGTTTTAGGTGCTACAATTTTAGGTTTCCAAAAACATCAATTAAAATTCTTTTCATTATTTGTACCATCAGGTTGTCCATTAGGTTTATTACCTTTATTAGTTTTAATAGAATTAATATCATATTTAGCTCGTAATGTATCATTAGGTTTACGTTTAAGTGCTAATATTTTAAGTGGTCACATGTTATTAGTAATATTAAGTGATTTTACATTTAAAATAATGAGTTCAGGTATCTTTTACTTTTTAATAGGTTTAATACCATTAGCATTCATATTTGCTTTTTCAGGTTTAGAATTAGGTATAGCTTTTATACAAAGTCAAGTATTTATAGTTTTAACTTGTTCTTACATAAGAGATTCATTAGAATTACATTAAATAAATTCAAATTAAAAATAATGATATAAAAAGGAAAGTCCCTAGTTATAATGTATATATAAATATAATATTAAGAATTTTGGATTATTTGAAGAAACAAATATCAAATTTTAATTTGATATATCGAGCACTACTCCTATACTAACTAATATAAAATATATAACTATATTAACACTTTTTTTTAGGGGTTAAATACAGAATATGGCTTAATTATATCTTATTAAAACAAAAACTAATATAAGAATAAAGAATAACAAAAAATAAGTTAAATATTTTATTAGGAAATAATTCCTAATCTAATAAAATTTTGAGTTTGATGATGGCTCTGACTGTACGCTATCCAAGTGCTTAACACATGCTAATCGTACGTCATTAAATAAAAATAATGAAGTGGTAAACAGGTGAGTATATAATATTTTGACTACCTTAAAGAAAGGTTAAATCCCTTATAATCAAAGAAAATTCTTTCGCTTTAAGATGTTAATAAATATTTCGGTTTGTAATAATTAAATAATAAATAATTAACAAAACCGTAGTCGTAACTGAGAAGTTGATCGACCACATTAGGAATGAGAAACTCCTAATGCGCTTTAAGTACAGCAGTGAGGGATATTGGTCAATGACCTAACGGTTGAACCAGCAACTTGGAAGAATGCAATGTATTAAAAATATTAATACAATTAACGTGTAAACGTATAAAATTCTAAATAGATTAAAGATAATGACAATTATCTATTTATTAGTCTCGACCAATACTACGTGCCAGCAGTCGCGGTAAGACGTAAGAGACAAGTGAAAGTCATCTTAATTAGGTTTAAAGTGTACATAGACGGAAAAATAAACCTTAAAAAGGGTACTTTTTTTTCTAGAGTTTTATAAAAGAAGAATTGAATTTTTGAAGAAAAGATAGAATTTGCAAATAACAAAAAGACAGGTAGCAGTTAATACGACCTTCTTTATAAAAACTGACGTTGAGGTACGAAGGCTTGGGTAACGAGCAGGATTAGATACCCTAGTAGTCCAAGCAGAAAATTCTGAATGTCATAAATTAAAAAACTTTTTAGTTTATAAATAAAAGTGTAAGCATTCCACCTCAAGAGTACAATGGCAACATTAAAACTGAAATCATTAGGCCGTCTTTGAAACCAGTAGTGAAGTATGTTATTTAATTCGATAACCCGCGATTAATCTTACCACAATTTGAATAATATTTAATTATATTACATGCGCTGCACGGCTATCTTTAGTTAATGTCGTGAGATTAGGTTAATTCCTACAATTAGCGAAAACCTTGGTATTATTTATATGTATAATATACCTTGCCACTAGATCGGACTATATATATAGGATCAAGACAAGTCATCATGGCCAAAATATTGTGGGCTATAGACGTGCCACATTTTTCATTACAAAAGGATGTTATATTGTGAAAATAAGCTAATCCTTAAATTTGATCAATATGGATTGTAGTCTGTAACTCGACTACATGAATAAGGAATTACTAGTAATCGTTAATCATCACGTAACGGTGAATCGTTTCTCAATTAGGTACTAACCACTCGTCAGGCGCTGAAAGAAGAAATGCAATAAGTTTGATTTGTGAATATAAATAAATATATAAATAGTTATAGTTTTATATTCATATTATTTTCGAATGTATAACTTTAATTGGTGTTAAGTCGAAATAAGGTTCGTGTAATGGAAATTGCACGGGGTTAATAAACTTAAACAAAAAAATTTAAAAACTCGAACTCCCCTTAGGAAGGCTTCGTTTGTTGGTTTACGAGTTGAGCTGTAAACTCAATGACTTTGAGTCATCGAAGGTTCGATTCCTTCTCTTCCTAGTTATCATTATATTTATTATTGGTAATCTTTAAGTTCCATTTAAAAATGGGAAAAATTTTTTTATATATGCAATTAGATTTATATGTAGACAAAATAAATAATGGATTTAATTCAAATATTTTAGATATTTTAGCTTTTATCAGTATAATATTTGGTATTTATACTATAGTAAGTAAAAATCCTGTTGTTTCTGTATTATTTTTAATAGGTTTATTTTCAACAATTTCTATATATTTAATAATGATAGGTTTAACATTTATAGGTTTATCTTATTTATTAGTATATATTGGAGCAGTATCTATTTTATTTTTATTTATTTTAATGTTAATTAATATAAGAATATCTGAATTAGTTAGTAGAAATAATAATTATATACCTTTAGCTATATTAAGTATGATAACATTAGTATATATTTTAGGTCAAAAAATAATAACTAATGTAGTACAGTTTAATATATTAAATTCTTTTACATCTTCTTTATTTGAAAAAAGTTTTAAAGAATCGATAAATTATTCTAATAGTTTAAGTTGAGATACTAATTTAATAGATATTACACATTCAAGTGCTATAGGTAACATAATGTATAGTAGTTATTCATTATGACTTATTATTATATCATTAATTCTTTTATTAGCTATGGTAGGTTCAATAGTTATTTCTATAGGTAGATAATTTAAACTAAATAAAATAAAATAAATAAATGTCTTTAGATCAAAGAACTAATTTTCAAAGTCATCCTTATCATTTAGTATCACCTTCACCATGACCTTTTTATAATAGTTTATCATTATTTATATTAACAACATCAGGAGTATTAACTATGCATGGATTTAGTAATATGTATATAATATTATTTATAGCATTTATTAATTTAGTTTGATGTATGACATTATGATTCAGAGATATAATATCTGAAGGTACATATTTAGGTAATCATACTAATGCTGTACAAAGAGGTTTAAATTTAGGTGTTGGTTTATTTATTGCATCAGAAGCATTATTTTTCTTAGCAATATTTTGAACATTCTTCCATAGTTCATTATCACCTAATGTAGAATTAGGAGCACAATGACCTCCTTTAGGTATAAATGCTATAGATCCTTTTGAATTACCTTTATTAAATACTATAATCTTGTTATCATCAGGTGTAACAGTAACATATAGTCATCATTCATTAATTCAAGGTAATAGAAAAGGTGCTCTATATGGTTTAGTAGCTACAATATTATTAGCTATTGTATTTACAATATTCCAAGGAATAGAGTATTCAGTATCATCATTTACAATATCAGATGGTGTATATGGTTCTTGTTTTTATTTTAGTACTGGTTTCCATGGATTCCACGTTCTTATAGGAACAGCTTTCTTAAGTGTAGGTTTATGACGTTTATTAGGTTATCACTTAACAGATCATCATCATTTAGGATACGAATCAGGTATATTATACTGACATTTTGTTGATGTTGTATGATTAATATTATATGTATGTATATACTTCTGAGGTTATTAAATTTATTTTAACAATTACTTTTAATATAATTTCATTTTAACTTTAATTTGTAAAAAAAAAGTAAATAAAGATATGCCACAATTAATACCATTTTTTTTCTTTAATCAAGTAGTTTTTACATTAATATCATTAAGTTTTATATTCTTTGTATTTAGTAAATATATTTTACCTTGAATAGTAAGATTATATGTTTCACGTAAATCAATAAATAGTTTATAAAGGGATAATAAACTTTTGAGACTTTAGTTCAATGGTAGAACATATGACTTTTAATCATTATAGTACGGGTTCGAATCCTGTAAGTCTTAAAAATGGCTATAGGTTAACGGTAGACTATTCGCGTACCATGTGAAATGTGTTGATTCAACTTCAACTAGCCATAAAAAAAAGGGTTAGTAACTTAATTGGCAAAGGATTTTCTTGTCGAGAAAATAGATATCGGATCGTAGCCGATTTAACCCGTAAAAGGAAAAGTTGCTATAGGCAAGGCGAGATATTTGCTAAATATTGTGTAGTTACACTTAGATGTTCGAATCATCTCTTTTCCGTAAGATTCCTTAACTTAAGAGGTTAAAGTATACTTTTGATAAGAGTAGGATTAGCGTTCAATTCGCTAAGGAATCAATAAGAGTATAATTTAAGGGTAAAATATGGAGCTTCAACCTCCACCTTCTCAGTTCAAATCTGAGTGCTCTTGAATAAAAGAGAATTGACTGAGTGGTTTAAGGTGGTAAGCTTGAGACTTATTTGGTTTAAAAAAATCACATCCGTTCAAATCGGATATTCTCTGAAAAAACAGGTTAGAGCCGGCTGGGAAGGCACCTCATTTGGGTTGAGGATTAGTTATGTTCGATTCATAATAACTTGATAAATAATAAAAATATGTAAGATATATAAAGTATGTAAAGAAACTATTAAGGATAATTAGCTATATATTAAAGATAGATAGTTATAAATCTAAAATCTAAGATAAATTAATTAAATAAACAAAGTGAACTGAAGTATCTTAGTAACTTTAGGAAAAGAAATCAAACGAGATTTTATTAAAAATTCTTTTAATAAATAAGCTTATAAGTAAAACGAAAAAAAAATTTGTTTGAAAAAAGGGGAACCTTCCTCTAAAGCTAAATATAATATATAAGCGATAGTGAAAAAGTACCGTGAGGGAAAATTTGAATTAGTAGTTTTATAAGCAGCTCGAAAAAAAGAGTGTACCTTTTGCATAATGGGTCAGCAAGTTATGATTAGAAGCGAGCAATAAAATATTGCCCAGTTAAACCAATTATGAAAAAATAATATAGTTTCTAAACATAGACCCGAAAGCTAGTGATCTTACCATGGTCAGGGTAATGAAGCCCGAACGAGTTATCGTTGTAAAGATATTCGATGAACTGTGGTAAGTTGGTGAAAGATAAAACTGACTAGTCTAGCTGGTTTTCCGCGAAACCTATTTAAGTAGGTAATTTAACTAACATCTTAGCAGGTACAGAACTGTGATCTCTGGCAAAAATTTATTTTTGTATATCTCGGGGGATCGTGAAGATTTTATCGGAGAGTATTTGCACTCGGAATGGCAAAGATGAATGTTGAATAATCAGACATAGTGCGATAAGGTTGTATGTCTAAAGGGAAACAGCCCAGAACAAGAGTAATAAGGTTCCAAAATTATTATTGAGTGAAATTAAGGATGTTATTATCAAATACAATCAGGAAATAGGCTTAGAAGCTGCCATTTTTTGAAGATCTCGTAACAGAGCACTGATTAAATATTTTAGATATTAATACCGAAAATATAACGGATCTAAATAATATACCGAAACCTTGTACGTATAATTATACGGGGTAGCGGAACATTGGATAAATCTTAGATTTTATCTTTTTTAAGTAAAAAAAAATAATAGATAATCCAAGAGAGAATGCTGACATGAGTAACGAAAAAGGAAAATTTTATTTCCCTCGCCTTAAGCTTATGGTTTATTTTAAATTTCGGTATCTAAGTATATACCCCAAAGGGTCTATATGATGATAATAATAATTATTTTTTGTAAACAAAATCTTTATTTAGTGATAAAGGTTCAGGAAATTGTAACAAAAATCTAAAAAAAAATAATTATAAACCGTACCTAAATACTATCGCAAGTAAGCAAGTAGAGTATACAAAGGCGTTTGAGTGAACAATCATTAAGGAACTCGGCAAATTAACTACCGTAACTTCGGGATAAGGAGGACCATTATTATAGATACATAAGTATCAAATAGTAAAAGGAATCATAAAATAGTGTTGTACGACTGTTTAATTAAAACAAAGCACTCTGCCAAGATAGAAATCTAAGTATTGAGTGTGATGTCTGCCCGATGTCGGTAGGGTAACAGATTTACTTAATTATTTAATTAGGTTTTGATGAACACCCCGATTAATGGCGGCCTTATCTATAAGGGTCCTAAGGTAGCGGAATACCTTGGCCGTTAAATGCGGTCTTTGCATGAATGACTTAACGATACAACAGCTGTCTCGATGATTGGCTCAGTGAAATTGAATTAGCAGTGCAGATGCTGCTTACCTCTAGATAGACAAGAAGACCCTTTGCAGCTTTACTGTTACCTACTATGATATAATTTGATAATTTCCAGTGTATAAGGTAATAGTTATGAAATTGAAACACCTTTATTTGTTCTATTATATTCTTTATGGTAGGAAGGCAGTTTATGCGGGGCACAGATCCCATAAAAAGTACCTGGGTATATCCAAAGTTCATATTGTAATTTTGTAGATTTTTATTTACAAAAATTCATTAAATATTTTTATTGAATTTTTTATTTAATTTGTAATTAATTATTATTAATTATCCAGTTATTGTTTATATTAAGTTAGTTATTATTAATTTTTTTTAAGTAAGATTTTAACTATATGGTAAATAGATGTAAATTAAATAATAATATAACTATATTATTATTTAGTCATATTAATAGAGAAATTTTACTTATTATTATGATGATGTTTTTTTACTTTAAAAGTTTAATGGCTTAATCTTGCTTTACTGTTTGACTTACAAGTCTATCAGTCGCGTAAGCGGGGCATATGATCACAAGATTCATAAAGGAAAGGTCTTGGATTTATGAAAAAGTTACGCTAGGGATTACTTGTTAGTCCTCCAATATTTTAAAATATTGGTAATAATTTGGGTTAATTTCAAAAATAACTTAATTTGTCTAATCATTATTAAGTTTATTTGAAGCGAAATTTATTTAAGCTTTATATATAAATAAATACGTTCAACGACTAAAAGGTGAATAATGCTAATAATAATCCTTTTTTAAGTACCCAACATCTTTATAAATTTATTTTTTTTTTTTTTTCTTTATAATTATTAATATAATATTAATGAAATAGTTTTAATTATTATTAAACTGTGTTATTATTTAATTGATAACAAATTAAAAATTTATGTTAAATATAATAAAATCTAAAATAAAACATTCATATAAGAATATATCATTAAATTCTAAGCATAAAGTATTATGACCTAATAAATTTATACCTATTGTAAGAGATTGAAAAAATAGTATTTATACTTTTAATAAAAATAGTTTAAATAATATTATTGAAGCAAATAAATTAATAAATAAATTAATTGATGGTTATTTTAATTTATATAATTTTAAGTTAGAAGAAAAAATAAGAAGTAGTAATGCATTTAAAAAAAATGTAAATATATCTAAAAATAAAATATTAATAAGTCTTGGACAATTTAAACATACAAATGATTTAATTAATATAACAATTTATTTTTATAATAGACAATTAATAACTTATAATTCTATATTAAAAAGATATTCTAATTTTTTAAAACAAAAAAATTTTTTAATAAAAAAAAACTTAAGATTAATAAAAAAATTAAGTTTAAAAATAATTAAAAGAGAATCAGAATTAAAAAATTTATTATTAAAAACTATAGAAGATAAAAATAAATTAAATAATATAAAATTAAATGTATATAAAGACTTTTTAGAAAAATCATTAGAAAAAGAATTTATATATCTTTATTTAATTATATTAATTTTTATTAATAAATCTAAATTTAATAGTTATTATTTACATAATTTAACAAATTTAATAAAAAAAATATATAAAAAAAATATACAATTTAATTTTATAAACCTTAAATACCATTATTTAAATAGTGATATCTTTACTAAAGTTTTATTATTAAAATTAAGTGCAATAAAAAGTAAAGTATTAGAATCATTATCAAGTTCTATAAAAAAAGTAAAAGTAATAGAAAATAGAAATGTTATAGATAATTCAAAATATTTAAAAGGTATAATATTAGATAATATTAAATATAAAAGAGTTTCAGGTGTAAGATTAGAAGCAAGTGGTAGATTAACTAAACGTTTTACTGCATCAAGATCTTTATCTAAATTAAAATATAAAGGAAGTTTAATAAATATTAAATCCTCAGAAAATTTTGAATCATCAGCATTGATAAGAGGTAATTTTAGACCAAATTTAGAATATACTAAATTAAATTCAACAACACGTATAGGATCATATGGTATAAAAGGTTGAGTAGGAGGTAAATAATAAAAAAAAAAAAAATATAAAGATGAATAAATAGTCTGAACCTTTTTGAAAGAAAAGGAAATAAAAGATTAAAAACTTTTATGATAACATAATTGAACAGGCTAATTTGCGCAAGAGAGTACAAATTGAGTGCGCGGTTTGGCACCTCGATGTCGGCTTAACTCATCCACATGAATGTATAAATCATGAAGGGTTCGACTGTTCGTCGATTAAAGAGTTACATGAGCTGGGTTTAATACGTCGTGAGACAGTATGGTTTTTATCTTCTAGAGGGATACAGAGTAAAAGATAAATAGTCCCTTCGTACGAAAGGAGTTGGGAATGTTGACCTATGGTTTACCTGTTGTTTAATATTGTTTATAACTAATTTACTATCACTAAAGTAAAAATTATGAATATACACCTTATTCAGGAATGATATTGTGTATATGATTGCTTATTAAGCATGGCAGGAAAGCTAAGTCAATTATAGATAAGTGCTGAAAGCATTTAAGCGCGAAGCTTATTATCTTATACTCTTTTATATACGTAATATAATATTACGTAATAGGCTTTAGTTGTAATAAATTTAATTTTTTTTTTTTAGACATAAAGTACTAATTTATTATTATACTTAATATAACACATAAATTAAAATTTATATAATACTTATATAAATTTTAATTTATATATATAAATGTTATATATATAAATTTAGCCCGGTTAGCATAAAAGTAATGCAACCGTTTTGTAATCGGTTTAAGTAAGTGCGATACTTGCACTGGGCTGACCCAATGGTCAAGTTGGTTAAGACATAACATTTTCACTGTTAGTGCGAGAGTTCAAGTCTCTCTTGGGTTGCAAGAAATTAGCTCAGTGGTAGAGCTATCGTTTTACACACGAAGGGTCAGGTGTTCAAATCACCTATTTCTTATTACGGATTAATGTAATGGTAACATATTTGACTCATGATCAATTTATTTAGGTTCGAATCCTAAATCCGTATATTAAGGCTATAGCTTAATGGTAAAGCCAACTGCTCATAATAGTTTTTATAAATGTTCGAATCATTTTAGTCTTAATCCGAGTGCTGAAATTGGTAGACAGGATAATCTTAAGTTTTATTGATATACTCGTGTGGGTTCGAATCCCTCCTCGGATATTTGGGGTTATGGTTTAATTGGTAAAACGAGGACTTTGCAAGTCCTTTATTCAGGTTCAATTCCTGATAACTCCAAAAATTTAGCTCGAAAAGCTCAATTGGTAGAGCGGAACAGTGAAGATGTTTAGGTTATAAGTTCAAGTCTTATTTCGAGCAACTATTTTTATGGATATGCTGAAATTGGTAACCAGGCTGTGTTTAGATCATGGTGGCGGAAGCTTTATAAGTTCAAGTCTTATTATCCATAGGTCTAAACTTATAAATATTAATTGAATTTATTTGAATTAATCAATTATTAGATTACCTCTATTAATTTAGATTAATAATATATTAATATTTTATGTTGTTGACTAAGAGGTAAGTCATAAATTTTTGGTATTTAGCTATGAGTGTTCGAATCGCTCCAACATAATTATAATGTAAAATAATAAAATTATTATTTTTAAAAATTATGTATTAAAATTATGAATAATTAAATTAGCCCGAGTAGTTTAATGGTAGAACAATAATTTCATGAATTAAGAATGAGAATTCGATTTTCTCCTCAGGCTATTTATTTTAGTTAAAAAAAAAAATTTTTTTTTAATTAAGGTGGATATAGTTCAATGGTAGAACAGCTGTATGTGGCATAGTATATCCTTGTTCGAATCAAGGTATCCACCCTTTTGTCTTATATATTAAATAGACTTTAAATAAAATATGCTAAATAGCAGTATAAAAATCTAATAAAGTGATTCAGCAGATATTTAATATAACAATGTGAAAAGAAAGATGATTTTTATCAACAAATGCTAAGGATATTGGAACATTATATCTTATGTTTGCATTATTTTCAGGTTTGGTTGGTACAGCTTTCTCAGTTTTAATTAGATTGGAGTTATCAGCTCCAGGTGTACAATATATAGCTGATAATCAATTATATAATAGTATTATTACAGCTCATGCTATTTTAATGATATTCTTTATGGTTATGCCAGCTTTAATAGGTGGTTTTGGTAATTTTTTATTACCATTATTAGTAGGTGGTCCAGATATGGCATTTCCTAGATTAAATAATATAAGTTTTTGATTATTAATACCTAGTTTATTATTATTTGTATTTGCTTCTATTATAGAAAATGGTCCAGGTACAGGTTGAACATTGTACCCTCCATTAGCAAGTATACAAAGTCATAGTGGTCCTAGTGTAGATTTAGCTATTTTTGGTTTACATTTAAGTGGTATAAGTTCACTTTTAGGTGCTATGAATTTTATTACAACAATAATTAATATGAGAAGTCCAGGTATTCGTTTACATAAATTAGCTTTATTTGGTTGAGCCGTATTAATAACAGCTGTTTTATTATTATTATCATTACCTGTATTAGCTGGTGCAATAACAATGTTATTAACAGATAGAAATTTTAATACATCTTTCTTTGAATTAGCTGGTGGTGGTGATCCTATTTTATACCAACATTTATTCTGATTTTTCGGTCATCCAGAAGTTTATATTTTAATTATACCTGGTTTTGGTATTATTAGTACTGTAATTTCTGCAAATTCAAGTAAAAATGTATTTGGTTATCTAGGTATGGTATATGCTATGATGTCTATAGGTATATTAGGTTTTGTTGTTTGAAGTCATCATATGTATACTGTTGGTTTAGATGTTGATACTAGAGCTTACTTTACAGCTGCTACATTAATTATTGCTGTACCTACAGGTATAAAAATATTTAGTTGATTAGCTACTTGTTATGGTGGTTCTTTAAATTTAACACCTGCTATGTTATTTGCTTTAGGTTTTGTAGTTATGTTTACAATTGGAGGTTTAAGTGGTGTTGTTTTAGCTAATGCTTCACTTGATATTGCTTTCCATGATACTTATTATGTTGTTGCTCATTTCCATTATGTACTTTCTATGGGAGCTGTTTTTGCTTTATTTAGTGGTTGATATTTCTGAATACCTAAATTATTAGGTTTATCTTATGATTTCTTTGCTGGTAAAGTACATTTCTGAATATTCTTTGTAGGTGTTAATTTAACATTCTTCCCACAACATTTCTTAGGTTTACAAGGTATGCCTAGACGTATAGGTGATTATCCTGATGCTTTTGCTGGTTGAAATTTAATTAGTAGTTTCGGTTCTATTGTAAGTGTTGTTGCTACATGATATTTCTTAAATATCTTATACTTACAATTAACTCAAGGTTCACCTGTTTCAAGATATCCTTGATTAACTCCTCAATATTTCAGTGATTTATTCCAAACATTATTTACTAGAAATAATAGTTCTTTAGAATGATGTTTAAATAGTCCACCAAAACCACATGCATTTGTAAGTTTACCTGTGCAATCTTAAGTTTTTTTAATATAATTTATTAAAATATTATTTAAATATTTTAGTTTAATATAAACATTAATAATTATATATTATAAGCAACATGTTAGTTTAAGGGTTAGAATACCGTGTTACGGCCACGATGATATAAGTTCAAATCTTATACATGTTGCTTATTCTTATTAGCTCAATGGTAGAGCAAAATACTTCTAATATTTTGATCCTAGTTCGAATCTAGGATAAGAATTTCAGCTCTTATAGCTCAACGGTAGAGCAAAATACTGTTAATATTTGTATAGATGTTCGATTCATCTTGAGGGCTTTTAAGTTTAATACTTTTACTATATAGTAATTATTTATTTGGATAAAGGTTTCCTTAGTAATATAATTTATAATAATATAAAATGATACAAGCAGCTAAAATAATCGGTACAGGATTAGCTACAACAGGTTTAATAGGAGCAGGTGTTGGAATAGGTGTTGTTTTTGGTGCTTTAATTTTAGGTGTTGCTAGAAACCCTTCACTTAGAGGTCAATTATTCTCATATGCTATCTTAGGTTTTGCTTTCTCAGAAGCTACAGGTTTAAGCGAATAGATCTGTTATAGGGTTAATTGCAAGAAATATCTTAAAGATAAATTTGCAGCGAAGATTAGTATAAATTATATTATACTAATAACGTTCAACGACTAAAAATGAGTAGTGTAAACAAAAATTTTATAAATCCTACATTTATAAATGAAGACATAGTCTAAAACAACAAAAAAGTTAAATGTTTTATTAGAAATAGTAATAAAATTATTAATTAATTTGCGTATTCGCATTAATGATGGCTTTCTTATTATTATACGTAGCCTAAATAACTATAAGTTAAAATAAAATTCAGATTATTTTAATAATTAAAAAAAAATGTATATATTTTTTTTTTTTAGGTATATTGATACTTTTTTTTTTATTTACTATTGTTATAAAGAAATATATATATATATAAATATGATAAGAAATTTATTTATTTGAATTCAATCATTAAGTTTAAGTATTAATCACAATACTATAAACCTTGATGCTCCAACACCTTGGGGTTTATTTTTTCAAGATAGTGCTACACCTCAAATGGAAGGTATAGAAGAATTACATAATAATATTATGTTTTATTTAACTATCATATTATTTTCTGTAACATGAATGATGATTACTATTATAAAAAGTTTTGTAAATACAAAATCACCAATATCACATAAATATATGAATCATGGTACATTAATAGAATTAATATGAACAATAACACCAGCTGTTATATTAATATTAATAGCATTTCCATCATTTAAATTATTATATTTAATGGATGAAGTAATGGATCCATCATTAGTAATATACGGAGAAGGTCACCAATGATATTGAAGTTATCAATATCCAGATTTTACAAATGCAGATGGTGAATTTGTAGAATTTGATTCATATATAGTACCAGAATCAGATTTAGAAGAAGGTACATTAAGAATGTTAGAAGTTGATAATAGAGTAATAATACCTGAATTAACACATACTAGATTTGTAATATCAGCTGCTGATGTTATACATTCATTTGCTTGTCCATCATTAGGAATAAAATGTGATGCATATCCAGGTAGATTAAATCAATCATCAGTATATTTAAACAGACAAGGTACTTATTTTGGACAATGTTCAGAAATATGTGGTATATTACATAGCTCAATGCCTATAGTAATACAATCAGTAAGTTTAAAAAAATTTTTATTATGATTAAGAGATCAATTAGGTGATTAATTAATTAATAATAATAAATAAGTATATATAATAATCTTAATCGTAAAGTTTAATGAATTTATCATTAATATTATTTTTAATAGGGATTTTAGGTTTTGTTTTAAATAGAAAAAATATAATTCTAATGCTTATTTCAATAGAAATAATGTTATTGTCTGTTACTTTTTTAATATTAATAAGTTCACTTAATTTTGACGATATATTAGGTCAAACTTTTGCTATATATATAATAACAATAGCAGGTGCTGAATCTGCTATAGGATTAGGTATATTAGTAGCTTTTTATAGATTAAGAGGAAGTATAGCAATAGAATATAAATAATGTATTTAGTTATTATTTTCTTACCTTTATTAGGTTCAATTATATCAGGATTTTTTGGTAGAAAAATAGGTGTACAAGGAGCACAATTAATAACATCAAGTTTTATTATCATAACAACAATGTTAGCTATTTTAACTTTTTTTGAAGTAGGTTATAATAATATACCTTTAGAAATAAATTTATTTAGATGAATAGATTCAGAATCAATAAATATATTATGAGGTTTTTATTTTGATAGTTTAACAGTAAGTATGTTAATACCTGTTTTAATAGTATCTAGTTTAGTACATATATACTCTATAGGTTATATGAGTCATGATCCACATAATCAAAGATTTTTTAGTTATTTAAGTTTATTTACTTTTATGATGATAATACTTGTAACAGCTAATAATTATTTATTAATGTTATTAGGTTGAGAAGGTGTAGGAGTTTGTTCATATTTATTAGTTAATTTCTGATTTACTAGAATAGCAGCTAATCAAAGTTCAATATCAGCTTTTTTAACTAATAGAGTAGGTGATTGTTTCTTAACTATAGGTATGTTCATAATAATATGATCTTTTGGTAATTTAGATTATTCAACTGTTTTTTCATTAGCTCCATACTTTAATCAAGATGTTCTAACATTAATAGGTATATGTTTATTAATTGGTGCTATGGCAAAAAGTTCACAAATAGGTCTACATGTTTGATTACCTCAAGCTATGGAAGGTCCTACACCTGTATCTGCTTTAATACATGCAGCTACAATGGTTACAGCAGGTGTATATTTATTAATGAGATCATCTCCATTAATAGAATCTAGTTCAACTGTTTTAATACTTTGTTTATGATTAGGTGCTATAACAACTATATTTAGTTCTATAATAGGATTATTTCAACAAGATATTAAAAAAGTTATCGCTTATTCTACAATGAGTCAATTAGGTATGATGGTAATAGCTATAGGATTATCATCATATAATTTAGCATTATTTCATTTAGTTAACCATGCTTTTTATAAAGCTTTATTATTTTTAGGTGCTGGAGCAGTTATACATTCTGTATCAGATAATCAAGATTTTAGAAAATATGGAGGATTAAAACCATTTTTACCATTAGCTTATTCAATAATGTTAATAGCTTCTTTAAGTTTAGTTGCTATACCTTTTATGTCTGGTTTCTATTCTAAAGATTTTATATTAGAATCTGCATATGGTCAATTTTATATTTCAAGTACTATTGTATATTTTATAGCTACAATTGGTGCTATGTTTACTACATTATATTCTGTAAAAGTTTTATATTTAACATTTTTAACTAATCCTAATGGACCTTTAAATAATTATAAAAATGTAGATCAAGGTAATATTTTTATTAATTTACCTTTAATTATTTTAGCTATTTTTTCTATATTATTTGGTTATTTAACTAAAGATGTATTTATAGGTTTAGGAACAAGTTTTTTTATAGATAATAGTATTTTTATACATCCTTCTCATGAAATTATGTTAGATACAGAATTTGCAGTTCCAACTTTATTTAAATTATTACCTTTATTTTTTACTATTACTTTAAGTATTGTTGGTATAATGTTTTCAGAATTTTTTGGTAATTTATTAATTAAATTTAAATTTACTAATTTAGGTTATAATATTTTTAGTTTATTTAATCAAAGATTTTTAATTGAATTCTTTTATAATAATTATATTACTAATTTTGTCTTAAAATTAGGTGGTCAAACTACTAAAGTTTTAGATAAAGGTTCTGTAGAATTATTAGGTCCTTATGGCTTAGAAAAAGGTTTATTAAATTTAAGTAAAAATATAGGTAGTTTAAGTACTGGTGTTATTACATCTTATGCTTTATATATTTTAATTGGTTTAATTTTCTATGTTTTCTTATTATATTTAAATATTGATAATAATATTTTATTATTATTATTATTTGGTATATTTTCAACTATAAACAAAAAATAATGTTATTAACTTCTATTTTTTTATTATTATTATCTAATTCTCTTAGTTTAAGAAGAGATATATCTATATATTATTCTAGAATAGGAATAATTATACAATTATATTGTATATTATTTTGTTACAATAATCTTTTTATTTCTTATTTAAATTCAGGTCTAGGTTTATTTGGTGGTTTATTTAGTATAACATCTTTAGATCTAATATTTGATATGTTAATATTTATGTTAACTATGTTTATCTTAAATTTAACAGGTTTTTATCTTAGAAAATATTGAACAAATAAATATTTAAGTATAAATATGTTATTATTTAATAAATTAAAATTATTTGTTTCAAATATTTTTAATAAAAAAGGAGAACAATATACAATAATAGAATATACTTTAATTTTATTATTTATAGTTCTGGGTAGTTTATTATTAATATCTAGTAGTGATTTAATATCAGTATATTTATCTATAGAATTACAAAGTTATGGTTTATATATATTATGTACTTTATATAGAAATTCTGAATCTTCTACATCTTCTGGTTTAACTTATTTCTTATTAGGTGGTTTATCATCTTGTTTTATTTTATTAGGTATTGGTTTAATTTATGCTAATTCAGGTACAACTTATTTAGATAGTTTTTATATTATAACTAATTTATCTAATTTAATAAATGATAATAATTTAAATTATATTATGTATAATGATATTTCTACTTATATATCTTATTATTTATTATTAATAACTGTAGGTTTTTTATTTAAAATATCTGCAGCACCATTCCATTTTTGATCTCCAGATGTTTATGATGGTATTCCTACTATTGTTACAACTTTTGTAGCTATTATGCCAAAAATATCTATATTAATAATTTTATTACATTTAGTACATTTTTCTAATAACATATCTATAGAATATTCTTGAACATCTAGTTTATTAATAAGTAGTATTTTATCTCTAATTATTGGTACTGTTTTAGGTTTAACACAATTTAGAATTAAAAGATTATTTGCTTATAGTACTATATCACATGTTGGTTTCTTATTATTAGCTTTAAGTATCAATAGTGTAGAGTCTATACAATCTTTTATATTTTATTTAATACAATATAGTATCTCAAATTTAAATGCTTTCTTTATTTTAATTGGTATAGGTTATACATTATATTTTTATATTAATAAAAATATAGATTATAACAATTTATTAGATAAGAATAATTCACCTATTCAATTAATAAATCAATTAAAAGGTTATTTTTATATAAATCCTATATTAAGTATAAGCTTAGCTATTACTTTATTATCATTTGCAGGTATACCACCACTTGTTGGTTTCTTTGCAAAATTAATGGTTTTATCTTCAGCTTTACAAAATGGTTTTATTTTCTTAGCTTTAATAGGTATATTAACTAGTGTTGTTAGTGCTGTTTATTATTTAAATGTTATTAAAATTATGTTTTTTAATAATCATTCTTATATATTTAGTAATAAATTATTTAATTTTCAAATACCTGCTGAAATTATTAATAAAAATAATATAGAATCATTTAATTTAAAATCTAATATTTCTTTATCTAATTCTTTATCTGTTCCTATATCAATTTTAACTATGTTTATTTTATTATTTATGTTTATGCCTGATCAATGATTAGATATTTCTAATATTTTATCATTTATATTATTTACACCATATAATATTATATAATAAAATTATTAATTTATAAATAAGCAAAAAAAAAGATTAATAAATTTAAAATTTAAAATTTAACTATGAGAATTTTTAAAAGTCATCCTTTATTAAAATTAGTTAATTCTTATATAATTGATTCACCTCAACCAACTAATCTTAGTTATTTATGAAATTTTGGTTCATTATTAGCTTTATGTTTAGGTATTCAAATTGTTACTGGTGTAACTTTAGCTATGCATTATTCACCTAGTATAACAGATGCTTTTGATTCAATAGAGCATATTATGCGTGATGTTAATAATGGTTGATTAATAAGATATTTACATGCAAATACAGCTTCAGCCTTTTTCTTTTTAGTATATTTACATATGGGTAGAGGTATTTATTACGGTTCATATCAAGGATCAAGAAGTTTAACTTGAAACATAGGTGTTGTAATATTTATAGTTATGATAGTAACAGCTTTTTTAGGTTATGTTTTACCTTTTGGTCAAATGAGTTTATGAGGTGCTACAGTTATTACTAATTTATTAAGTGCTATACCTTGAATTGGTCAAGATTTAGTAGAATTTATTTGAGGAGGTTTTTCTGTAAACAATGCTACATTAAATAGATTTTTTTCTTTACATTATTTATTACCTTTTATATTAGCTGCTTTAGTTTTAATGCATTTAATAGCATTACATGATACTGTTGGTTCTAGTAATCCTTTAGGTATTTCAGGTAATTATGATAGATTACCTTTTGCTCCTTACTTTTTATTTAAAGATTTAGTTACTATTTTCTTATTTATGCTTGGTTTATCTATATTTGTTTTCTTTATGCCTAATGCTTTAGGTGACTGTGAAAATTATGTAATGGCTAATCCTATGCAAACACCAGCTGCTATTGTTCCTGAATGATATTTATTACCTTTTTATGCTATATTAAGATCTATTCCTGATAAAACTTTAGGTGTTGTTGCAATGTTAGGTGCTATACTTATCTTAATGGCATTACCATACTTAGATAAATCTAATATAAGAGGTATGCAATTTAAACCTTTAAGTAAAATAGCTTTTTATATTTTTATTGCTAATTTTTTAGTTTTAATGATATTAGGTGCTAAACATGTAGAAGATCCTTTTATTATATTTGGACAAATATCAACTACACTTTATTTTAGTTACTTTATTATTATTACACCATTATTTAGTATATTTGATAATATTTTATTTGATATAGCTACTAAAAAGAATAATGAAATAGTTAATAAATATTATAATATAGTAATAAAAAAGGATATTCTTTTGCCAGAGTAAATAGTGGTATTTCTAGAGGTTTAGAAAAATCACTATTGTTTTTACTCAAAAATCTATAGAATTTCATACTAATATCATTAAATATATTGCTATATTTTCATTAATTTTTATACCAATTTCTGTATTATTTAATAGTAATTTACACGTAGGATGGATTTTTTTAGTAGTAATTTATTTCTGTATAATTTTTTTGTTGTGCTATATTATTAAAAAATGTTTTAATAAAGAATTACTAATTAGAAATTCACCTTTAGATGCCTTATCTAGTTTATTAGCACATACAACAGCTCTGACTGTAGCATCTGGTTATGGAGTGTTATGTTTTAATTGTATGCAAACACTTATAGCTATTGATATTTTTTTATATTCAAAATATGGTGTGAGTAATATGTGCTTATTCTTATATGATTATACTAAAGAATTCGAGAGTTTAATAACACATCCTCATGTTCAAGGAGCGTATAATAATTATGTTCAAAATCAAATAATTTTACATCAATATTTAATAGATCAATATCATACTTCTTTTAATGGTATAGTACGTTTAAATCCTGAAAATTCTCCGGGTTTAGTTAAAAGATATGAGCTTATAACTAAATCACATGAAATTCTTAATAAAAATACTGATCATATGTTAATAGAATTTAAGGATAGATTAACAGATAATGATAAAAAAACGTTAAAAGAGACCGTAGACAGAGTATTAATGCATAAATATAATATATTCTATGAATTAAGAGATAAGCATGTATTAGAATGTATTAGTAATGGTGTAGAAATGCAACATTGAAATTTTTATGAAAGTAGTATAGTAAAAGCATTTAATGATTTAGGGATAAGTAATATTTTTAAAATTAATCCATGATTACTTATTACAACACATGCTGATTTTGTTATAGATCCAGATTTTACTTTTGCTCAGCGTAAAGGTTTTAATTTTAATCTTAGTTCTTTAGATATTCATACATCTCGAATGGAAAATTGAGATTCTGCGAAAAATAGACCTCTTCTTACACATTTAATGCTAGATGGTGTATCTTATAAAAGTTTTAATGGATCAATTTTTACGGATGAATATAATAATTTATATCCATATAGTCAAGTTGAATATCCAGTTGCTGAAAAAGTACCGGAGCCTGTTGAAAGATCATTATGACAAAAAATAATGGATAGTAAAATAGAACTAAATAGATCTAAAAGTAAGGTTTTTAGCCAACTTAACAAAACTACGGATAGAAATCTAATAGCTAAATATGATAGTTCTTCAGAATTTGATTTTCTAATTAATAAATCTGGTGTAGAACAAAATTTAGTAGTAACTAATTTTTTACGAGATAATTTATTACAAGAACTAGATAATTCTCAACAAAATAATTCTATTGATCAGACTCGAATGCTTCCTCCATCGAATAATTCATAATAATCTAAATTTTCTTAATTGCTTAAATTTAAAGTGTTATTAGCTTATATTAATTTCTGTTAATAAATAAGATATGACAAGTACAACTTTTTTTTTTTTATTTATACCAATATTAGCTTGTGTATTATTAGTAATTAATTTATTATTATCTGTACATAATCCATACCAAGAAAAAGATAGTGCATTTGAATGTGGTTTTCATTCATTTTTGGGTCAAAATAGAACACAGTTCAGTATATCTTTTTTTATATTTGCTTTACTGTTTCTTTTATTTGATTTAGAAATATTATTAGTTTACCCATATGTTGTAAGTGCTTATTTTAATAATTTATATGGTTTAATAATTATGCTTGTATTTTTTTTAGTTTTAACATTAGGTTTTGCTTTTGAATTAGGTAAAAATGCGTTAAAAATAGATAGTAAACAAATGTATAATTTTAATACAAAAATATGAAATGGTTATTCTTTAATATATTAAATAAAAATATTAATAAGATAATTAAAACTAATTTGGAGTTATAGCAGATGGTTCTGTATTAGGACTGCAAATCTATAATCAGGGATTCGATTTCCCATGACTCCTATAATAAATAGTAGATGTTTATTATTTAAATATTATAATATATTCAAAATTTAACTATAGTTATGTAAAAATTAAAAAAAAAAATATTTAGTAATAATAATTAGATAGATAAAAAATTATTAAATTTTAATTATAGTAGTTTTTATTAAAATATGTATACACTTATATCAATAATAGAAAATATATTAGTTGTTGTACCTGCTTTACTTATTGTAGCTTTTGTTACTATATCAGAAAGAAAAACAATGGCTAGTATGCAAAGAAGATTAGGTCCAAATATTGTAGGTTATTATGGATTACTTCAAGCATTTGCTGATGCTTTAAAATTATTATTAAAAGAATATGTAGCACCAACACAAGCTAATATAATATTATTTTTTCTTGGTCCTATAATAACTTTAATTTTTTCTTTATTAGGTTATGCTGTTATACCTTATGGATCAGGTTTATTTATATCAGATTTTAATTTAGGTATTTTATATATGTTAGCTGTATCTTCATTAGCAACATATGGTATTTTATTAGCAGGTTGATCTGCTAATTCTAAATATGCTTTTTTAGGTTCTTTAAGAAGTACAGCTCAATTAATAAGTTATGAATTACTATTAAGTTCTATAATTTTATTAGTAATTTTATTTACAGGTAGTTTAAATTTAACAACAATAATAGAAAGTCAAAAAGTTGTTTATTTTATTTTACCTTTATTACCTATATTTCTTATATTTTTTCTAGGTTGTATTGCAGAAACTAATAGAGCTCCTTTTGATTTAGCAGAAGCTGAATCAGAATTAGTTAGTGGTTTTATGACAGAACACTCAGCTGTTATATTTGTTTTCTTCTTTTTAGCTGAATATGCTAGTATTGTATTAATTTGTATATTAAGTAGTGTTTTATTTTTAGGTGGTTATTTAAATATATTACCATTAAATACTATTTTATATTTTATTAATACATTTATAGTATTCTTTGGTTATAATGCTTGTGATTTTAATTCTTTATTTTCTGATTATTTAATTAATGGTTTATCTAGTTTAAATTTAGCAATAAAAACAGCTTTCCTTATATTTGTATTTATTTGAGTAAGAGCTTCATTCCCTAGAATTAGATTTGATCAATTAATGTCAGTATGTTGAACAATATTATTACCTATTATTATAGCTTATGTTGTATTATTACCTTGTATAGTTATAGGTTTAAATATTATACCTTCTAATATAACATTATTATAAAGTATGTATTATTAATTAGTATTTTATTGATCTAATAGATATATTAGATGTTAATTAAATTATTGTTAGTTTATTATTATTTTTTCAAAATATTATGATATATTTATTCTCCTTATTATTAATACCTTTAATAGGTATATTTTTTATTATATTTTCAGCTTCATATCAACAATCTAAGAATCAAATTAAAACTATCGGTTTAACAACTTTAATAATCAATTTAATATTATCATTGATAATATTTATATTATTTGATTTCAGCAGCAAACAATTTCAATACATTCAATTAGAAGAAATATATAAAATAAGTTATTTTGATTTATATTTAGGTCTAGATGGTATTTCTATTTATTTCTTATTATTAACAACTATGATTATGCCTATATCATTAGTAGCTAATTGAAATTCTATATATTCTAAAAATGTATTATCATTTGTAATAATAATATTATTATTAGAAACATTATTATTAGCTGTTTTTTTAGTTTTAGATATATTATTATTTTATATTTTTTTTGAAAGTATATT